TAATGCAATTTTGAAACAAGTCTGTGAAAAGGCTGAGAAATAAAATACGAAGAGGGGCAGCTAGACCGAGTAGGGGTTCGAATCTATCTCTTCGAAAGGGTTGAACACCGTGAAGTCCACCCTTTTAGCCTAGAGGAAATTTGGAAGCAACTTTGTGATGAATTAACGGATGGCGGGACAATGAGTGATGAACCTGTAGAAGTGGTAGCTATGGGGAAGAAGAGTCGTCGTCCCGATCATATACCCGCACTGAAAGCAATTAAGAAAAGAAAAAGGAGCCCATTCATTGTTGCCGATATAGAGGCTGCTCTCCACGACGATGTTCATGTTCCTTGCGCAGTGGGGTTCTTAGTGGTTAAGCCGGGTGAAGATCTTGCTTCCAAGTCTGAATATTATATTGAAACATATTTCAGTGAAGATAACGATTTCTCAATATCAGATTTCAAAAAACGAAGTGAACGTATGATGCTCGACTTTATAGATAGAGCGTTTAGCGGCTGTGGTATCAGATGAAAAAGAAATTCGAACGGTCTATTTCCAACACTTTTCACGATACGATGGCATTATAGTAACGAGAGCTTTTACTTCTCAGATCGGCAAGTACTCCTTCCAAACGGTGATGAGGAAGCATAAAATGTACGAGTGAAAAGTCTATCGTGGAAATGAAAAAAAGAAATTATTGTTCCGTATAAGGGATTCCTACCTTCTCCTTCCCGCTGCGCTAAATAACTTGGCCCAGGATTTATGCCCGAAATTCGGTTCTAAAGGCACCATTCCCTATGAGAAATTACGACTTGAGTATCTTCCGGAGATAGGTCAACAATTGTTGGCTTATCTGAAACAAGATATTCGTCTCTTAGGTGGCGTTATGCTGAAGGCACAAGAGATTTATTGGAATCTGTACAAAATAGACATCGTTGATACAATAACGTTGTCATCGCTAGCTCTATCAATCTTTCGTATGCACTATTACGACCCAAAGAGTTGGCCCATCCATATACCAACTCGAAACCAAGAACGCTTCATTCGGCGTGGTTATTATTATGGACATGCCGATGTCTATAAGCCCTATGGTGAAAATTGAGACTATTACGATGTGAACTCCTTATATCCATTTTTAATGAAAACTTCTCCGATGCCAGGCGAACGGGGCTCCCAGGCCGGGACGTCTGGCATAATAATTTCGAAAAGGCGGAATTGGATAACTTCTTTGGCTTTATTGAGGCTTTTGTAGTGTGTCCTCTCTACAATAGAGAAAGCCTTCTTACCCTATAAGGATAGACATAATGCTTTAACCTTCCCAACAGGTAAATTCGTAGGCGTCTATTTTAGCGAAGAATTTTTTGATGCCCGAAACTTGGGTTATAGAATTTTCCCGCTAAGGGGCGTTCAGCCACTTGACTGGTTAGTTAGGAGTGATCTTTTTTCGCACATCTCCACTCTTTTTCTCTTTCAAACTAGGAGGATTGGCATTTGGCCAAGATGTGATCTATCTCTTTCCTTGGTTGTAGTGGAACTTTGGATTCGACGCTTATTTGAGAACTTCCTTATGATCTCATCCACATTGTCCATGGAAGACGTTTCTTCTTCCAATTCGTCTATTACACCCTGGATTTTGAGAGTTTTTTGTTGTGCGTCCTCAACTAATTGAGCATAAGGATCCCTTCGCATTTTTTTTTGAGGGTTTTCACTCGCAGAAAAAGATTGTTGACTTTCGTTGGGATCTTTCCCCGTCCGCGCGTCAGAAGTGCCTAAGCCGCCGGCGCCGGGGGTTCCTTGCTCTTGGTCGGCCTCCCCTAAGGGGGGGCCCCGGGCTGCGGAGGGTTCTGGGGCGAAATCCACTTTGTTATCTGATGACAAGGCGTGAGATTGACGCCAACTCTCACTCTCAGAGTCAAAGCTTTGGTTGGCGCAATCCTCTCTGGAACCCACCCTTCTTCGTACTGAGGAGGGGCCGACATCCCCGTCTCGATCCTCATCCATTCTTCTTTTTCTCGAAGAGGGCGAGTCTTCGTCATCTTGAGGTTCGTGCGGTTGGTGAGAGGACCCAGGCAACATAGAATGACCCAAATCGGGGGTTTCCCCGGCAATCCCACGCACAGCAAAAGCCATTTCTAATGCCTGATGAGTCGACCAATTCCTCTACCCCGCAGCTTCCCCGTTTCCTTCTCTTTCTCTTACTATTTTGATAGAGGAGACAGCCCCCACTGAACACCAAGCCAATCTTCAAACTTTCGTTTGAAACCTCTCACCTCATCTACCTGCCCGGCCAAACGAGGACTGGAGGCTATGGGCGCTTTCTATTCTATAAGGCTTTAAAGACTGCTATTCTTGGTTACGAAAGAAGGATATTCCGAGCCTGCCCTTTGACGGCCGTTTGCGAGATTTAATGGATAGGGCTTTGTTTGCCCCAGCCTGACTTGTGTTCAAGGGGCCTATTAGCGTAGCGGAGGAAGCATCAACTATAGATTCTCAACTCCAATCCCTGGGCCTAAGTCGA